ATGTATCCCCATGCTATTAAAAAAAATATTTTTTTACGTTCTTTTCGTTCTAAGAGGTGGAATAGAATAACCGGTTGAAGGGTAATGATCATACGTCTGTAATGCATTGTATGTCCCATAATGGTCCCATTCTTCTACCCTTTCCCGGGAGTCAATGACTATTCATAGCTATTACCTTGACAGACACCCTATTTTCTTCCCTATGAGTTCGAGTCTCAATAAGACTGCTAGTTCTTACTGTTCATATGTTATGAAATGAATATACCAATTCGTTATGTATGGAGGATGAGATTCCATTGATACAGAGCCAATTCCAATAGACTTATACTTATTGGAGGGTCCCATTGGCGTGCATCCAGTAGGAATTGAACCTACGAATTCGCCAATTATGAGTTGGGCGCTTTAACCATTCAGCCATGGATGCTTAGCGGGGATCCTCGTACATGGTGAATAACCAAATTCCAATTGAAATGAAATCTTTAGGATAAATCAATACAAATACAATTTTCATTTGATACAAATATCATTGAAATTTTCATTGAAATAGAATATAAATATACGTTTTCATTTTCATATATATTCTAGTATAGAAATAGAGATTTTAGACACATTTTCAGTGAAATATCATAAGTGCAGTATCATAATCATATTCTAGATAGACAATTAATATCATAGATAGACAATTACGTGATAGACAATTAATATTATAGATAGACAATTACGTGATAGACAATTATGGTTTCATTTAAGATTTGATATACAACTACATTTCCACATTAACATTAAAGAGTAAAGTTTAAATAAAATACGAATATTTTACAGATCCACATTAAAGAGTAAAGTGTAAATAAACTACTAATATTTTAGTAGGGGGTATTTTTAATATATGAAAAGACGAAGAAGACAAACTTACATAACTTTCAGAGAATTGATCATTTTCGAGTTTAAAGAGGTATTGATAGGGATCAAGAATTCTGGCTATTTCTTCGATTCATGGACATGGTCCTACTTCAATTCAGTGGGACCTTTGGTTAAGATTTTTTTCGACCAAGAACGTTTTCTAAAACTCTTTGATCTCCGAATTTTGAGTACCTTATTTTCACTCAATTCGCGGGATTCAACTATTAACCGATATTTCACTTTCACGATCAAGGGTGTAGTATTCTTTGTAGTAGGGAGCCTTATATATCGTATTAACAATCGAAATATGGTCGAAAGAAAAAATCTCTATTTGATAGGGCTTCTTCCTATACCTATTAATTCGATTGGGTCCAGAAATGATACATTGGAAGAATCCTTTGGGTCTGCCAATATCAATAGGCTGATTGTTTCACTCCTCTATCTTCCAAAAGGAAAAGAGATAGAATCAGGCCAATTCCCGAAATGCCTTTCTGGATATTCCTCAATGTCTCGGCTATTCACGGAACGCGAGAAGCAGATGAATAATCATCTGCTTACGGAAGAAATCGAAGAACTTCTTGGGAATCCTACAAGATCCGTTCGTTCTTTTTTCTCTGACAGATGGTCAGAACTTCATCTGGGTTCAAGTCCTACTGAGAGGTTCACTAGAGATCAGAAATTGTTGAAGAAAGAACAATATGTTTCTTTTATCCCCTCCAGGCGATCGGAAAATAAGGAAATGGTTAATATATTCAAGATAATTACGTATTTACAAAAGACTGTCTCAATTCATCCTATTTCATCAGATCGGGGATGTGATATGGTTCCGAAGGATGAACCGAATATGGACAGTTCCAATAAGATTTCATTCTTGAACAACAATCCATTTTTTGATTTATTTCATCTATTCCATGACCGGAACAGGGGGGGATACACGTTACACCACGATTTTGAATCTGAAGAGATATTTCAAGAAATGGCAGATCTATTCACTCTATCAATAACCGAGCCGGATCTGGTGTATCATAAGGGATTTGCCTTTTCTATTGATTCCTACGGATTGGATCAAAAACAATTCTTGAATGAGGTATTCAACTCCAGGGATGAATCAAAAAAGAAATCTTTATTGGTTCTACCTCCTATTTTTTATGAAGAGAATGAATCTTTTTATCAAAGGATCAGAAAAAAATGGCTTCGGATCTCCTGCGGGAATTATTTGAAAGATACAAAAGAAAAAATAGTGGTATTTGCTAGCAACAACATAATGGAGGCAGTCAATCAATATAGATTGATCCGAAATCTGATTCAAATCCAATATAGCACTTATGGGTACATAAGAAATGGATTGAATCGATTCTTTTTAATGAATAGATCCGATCACAACTTCGAATATGGAATTCAAGGGGATCAAATAGGGAACGATACTCTGAATCATAGAACTAGAATGAAATATACGATCAACCAACATTTATCGAATTTGAAAAAGAGTCAGAAGAAATGGTTCGATTCTCTTATTTTGATTTCTCGAAGCGAGAGATCCATGAATCGGGATCCTGATGCATATAGATACAAATGCTTCAATGGGAGCAATAATTTCCAGGAACATTTTGAACATTTTGTTTCTGAGCAGAAAAGCCTTTTTCAAGTAGTCTTCGATCGATTACGTATTAATCCATATTGGATTGATTGGTCTAAGGTTATCAACAAAAAAAAATATTCTAAGTCACTTTTTTTGTCAAAATTGATTCTCTTTTTGTCTAACTCACTTCCTTTTTTCTTTGTGAGTTTAGGGAATATGCCTATTCATAGGTCCGAGATCCACATTTATGAATTGAAAGGTCCGAATGATCAACTCTGCAATCCGTTGTTAAAATCACTAGGTCTTCAAATCGTTCATTTGAAAAAATGGAAAGCGGAGGATCATGATACTTCCCAAAAATCGAAATTATTGATCAATGGAAGAACAATATCACCCTTTTTGTTCAATAAGATACCGAAGTGGAAGTGGATGATTGACTCATTCCATACTAGAAAGAATCGCAGGAAATCCTTTGATAACACGGATTCCTATTTCTCAATGATATTCCGCGATCAAGACAATTGGTTGAATCCCGTAAAAGCATTTCATAGAAGTTCATTGATATCTGCTTTTTATAAAGTAAATCGACTTCGATTCTTGAATAATCCACATCACTTCTTCTTCTATTGTAACAAAGGATTCCCTTTTTATATGGAAAAGGCCCGTATCAATAATTATGATTTTACGTATAGAAAATTCCTCAATATCTTATTCATTCGCAAGAAAATATTTTCTTTGTGCGGCGGTAAAAAAAAACATGCTTTTTTGGAGAGAGATACTATTTCACCAATCGAGTCTAACATATTCATATCTAACGATTTTCCACAAAGAGGTGACGAAAGGTATAACTTGTACAAATCTTTCCATTTTCCAATTCGATCCGATCTATTCGTTCGTAGAACTATTTACTCGATCGCAGACATTTCTGGAACACCTCTAACAGAGGAAGAAATAGTCAATTTGGAAAGAACTTATTGTCAACCTCTTTCAGATATGAGTCTATCTGATTCAGAAAGGAAGAACTTGCATCGGTATCTCAATTCACCTTCTGAGAAATATTTACCATCCGCAAAGAGGAAAAAACGGAATCTTCGTTCAAAGAAATGCATTGAGAAAGGGCAGATGGATAGAACTTTTCAACGAGATACAATTCTCTCAAAATGGAATCTATTCCAAACATATCTGCCATTCTTCTTTACTTCGACAGGGTACAAATATATAAAATGTCTATTTTTAGATACCCTTTCAGACCTACGATTTTTCGATATCTTTGCAGACCCGCTATTTTTAGATACCCTTTCAGACCTACTATGTTTAGATACCTTTGCAGACCTACTAAGTAGCAATCACAAATTTGTATCCATTTTGAATGATATTATGCAGAGATCAGATAGATCATGGCGAATTCTTAAGAGAAAATGGCGAATTCTTAAGAGAAAATTGAAGACAAAGATAAGTGAGATTTCTCTTAAGTGTTTACATAAGCTTCTTCTGGAGAACGACGAAATATGGGAACTAATTGATGAAACATTTCGTAAAACAATTTATGTCAAGAAGGAATTACCATTGATATCGACAAATCGGAGCTCGCCAAATGTTCGGGAGTTACTCTATTCAATCCTTTTACTTCTTCTTCTTGCTGGATATCTCGTTCAGATATATCTTATGTCGGTTTCCAAAACCTCTAGTGAGTTACATACAGAATTCGAAGGGTTAAAATCTTTGATGATGGAATCATACATGAGTGATTTGGAGGACCTTCTGGATGCGTATCCTAGTATACCTGAACCGAATTCTTTCCGGTCCCAGTTCCAATGGAAACGCAAATTGGAAAAGAATTTCCTTGGATTTGCTATGGACCTAGTCGACAACCAAATACCGTTTTATATCCTCCGCATACAATATTATGGGGTCTTATTTATAGAGATGATATTTTTCACTCCCATCGATCTTCTCATAAATTTCCTACCAAATTTTTTCATCGATCGAATCACTTTTTCGATAAAGACGAGATATCTAAGTCATAGAAGTAAAGAGATCTATTCATGGATAATAAAAGGAGAAAGTTTGAAGACTCATGATAAAATAGAATCCTGGATCTTGAGCACTGATTGGATTTTGGATAAACCTAGACATTCCTTGATGCAGTCCTGCACCTTCAGTACAGAAAAAGGGATGAATCAAATTCTATTGGGTCTGACTTATAGTGATCATTTATTCAAGAATGATTCTGGTTATCAAATGCTTGAACAACCGGGAGCAGTTTACTTACGATACTTAGTTGACATTCATCAAAAGGGTCTAATCAATTATGAGTTCAATACATCCTGTTTAGCAGAAAAACGGATATTCCTTGCTCATTATCAAACAGGCTTTTATTCAAGACTCTGGTATGAGGCTAATAGTTTTGGTTATGCAAAATCAAAACCCTTTTCGCTCCGCCTACGCCTAGCCCCCCCTAAGGGTATTTTAGTGGTAGGTTCTACAGGAACTGGACGATCCCATTTGGTCAAATCCCTAGCGACAAACTCCTATCTTCCTTTCGTTCCGATAGTTCTGGACAAAGCGCCTGATACACTATTTTTTTATCTTGATCAGTGCGTCGATCTTGAGGAATTTGACGATGCGTTGGTGGAGTTGGATGTTGATTGTATTGATTTTAATAAAGATTCTGAGGAATATCTAGATGAGTTTAAGAATGAGAGTCTGGATAGTGACGGTATTGATGATGATGTCGATCTTAACTGGGAGCTGGGGGGGCAAGTTTTGGTGGATGATGGGATAATTAGGCGTGTAATGGGGCTGGAACCCGACCCATATTGTATCTACATAGACTTCCAATTCGCAAGAGCAATGTCTCCTTGCATAGTATGGATTTCAAACATTCATTATCTGCATCTGTATTTGGATCAGTGGGACTCCCTCGCTTTAGTATTGAACTATTTCCCCGAGGATATTTTCTCCAGGGATTGTGAAAGACGGTCCACTACCGATATTCTTGTTATTGCTTCGACTCATATTCCCCAAAAAGTGGAT